CAAATCGAAAGAAACGTTTTTGCAATTTTTTCCCATATTGCTAAAAAGAAAGTTTCATTTTTTAATCAAGTAATAAAATACCTATTATTAGTATATATTAGTCTTAATATATATATATATATATATATATATATATATTATAGTGGTTATTAGTTTACTCAAACTCTGTTGATTCAAAATTTTGAGATGGGTAGATGCCACAAATGATGAATTGATTTCTTAACTAAGTTACTCTATTTTTGTTTATCCTCCTATCTTTTCTTTTCAAAATTGAAATTTAGGTAAGTGCTTTATAAACATATGTATAAAAAGAAGATATTTTATTTAGTCTCTTCATGCTTACTATAACTAGTTTTTTCGGTTTTCTACTAGCAGCTTTGACTATAACCTCAGCTTTATTTATCGGTCTGAACAAGATAGGACTTATTTGAAATTAATTGAATGAACAATTCATGACAAAATCTTTCTGTCATAGTTCCCATATTCTATAGTTCCTTACCGCGTCAATTTTTAAGTTGAGATTAATGGGGTAATTCCCATTAAGATTTAATGATAAATATTACCTCCCTTTTTCACCTTTCAACGAAATTGAAATGATTGAAGTTTTTCTATTTGGAATCGTCTTAGGTCTAATTCCTATTACTTTGGCTGGATTATTCGTAACTGCATATTTACAATACAGACGTGGTGATCAATTGGACCTTTGATTAATTAACATCTATGTTTTTTGATTGACCTCCTATTTGCTTTAATATACAGGAGGTCGAATTAAATTTGCTGTTCAATTATTTCAGTTTTATTTTCGACCTATAACACAAATAAGAAGAATCTAATCACGCTCTGTAGGATTTGAACCTACGACATTGGGTTTTGGAGACCCACGTTCTACCGAACTGAACTAAGAGCGCTTTATTATCACAATAACCAGCCAACCAGTCTTGGATATATATACTAGCATAAAAAAGAAATTGCTTATGTATATCCAATTTTAATCAATATCAATTGAACCCTCGTTACTGCTCATAAGATAAGTAAAAGGTAGGGATGACAGGATTTGAACCTGTGACATTTTGTACCCAAAACAAACGCGCTACCGAACTGCGCTACATCCCTTTCAATTCGTCTCCAGTGTCATTGTAGAGAATCCCTGTGTTCTTTTCCACATCTTTATTTATTTTATTGATATCCCAACCTGTCCTTTACTCTTTTTTTTATCTCATATCATATAACATATAAAAAAAATAGACTGCTATTATATATGTAGTGAAGAAGTATGAAACCATAAAAAAAAATGAATAGTTGTCGGGAATTCTCAGACAGATCAGACAGAACAGGACGCATTTTTTTTTAAGAGAAAAGGCTAATTTTTACCGAATTGTTGTACATTTCAATCTGGATTAGGTATTCTACGTAGAAATACAAGTGTCAGTCATTAACTACATATACACATATGGTCATATATGTATTACTATTATGTATTACAAATGTGAATAAAATCACAAAAAAAAGAAGGAGGACCTTAAATGCGAAATCTAAAAACATATCTTTCCGTGGCACCAGTAGTAAGTACTCTATGGTTTGGTTCTTTAGCAGGTTTATTGATAGAGATCAATCGGTTATTTCCAGATGCGTTAATATTCCCCTTTTTTCATTATAGTAAGTGAGACGCGAAAGGGGTGAATAAAATTAGAGCAGCTCCAATAAAATATCTTTGACTAATCCCTTCCCTTACTCTTATTTTTTTATAATTAAAAAAAAAAATTAAAAGAATAAAAGCGGATTCACCCTAGTCAAACTTCGAACTCAGGGTTTCGAGCCCAAAAAGAAATTATTTTATAATAGCGTGAGAAATAAAATGCAATAGTTGTGATAACAATATCATACAAGATAATTCAATGAAAAATTAAATATTGTACAGCAATTATAAGTATAGAGTTAGAAAGTTAGAAATCATTATATTACTTATTATTACTATATTGATAGATTGCAAGGAAATCTTTCAGAAGTGGATTTCAATTTAGCAACTTCTAGTTTTTCTTTCCTTTCTTCTTTCAGATCGGAAAATGGAAAAAGAGAACCGTTGAGTCAATCAAAAATCCAAAGGAGGTTCATGGCCAGGGGTAAAGATGCCCGAGTAACGATTATTTTGGAATGTATCTGTTGTGTTCGAAACCGCATTAATAAGGAATCAATGGGCATTTCCCGATATATTACTCAAAAAAATCGACAAAATACGCCTAGTCGATTGGAATTGAGAAAATTCTGTACCTCTTGTTACAAACATACGATTCACGGGGAGATAAAGAAATAGATCTAACCGACCGCTTGCGGGTCCGCCTTGCTTTCCAAAGAAGACGAAAAACAACATATTTTTTATAACAATTATTATATCTTAATATTATTTATAGAACAAAAAAAATATATAACAGATCCTATATTTAGTTAAATATAAAATAAACAATCTTTTTTTTTTTAATTTGAAATCATTTCTGATACAATCAAAATAGAATTAGGATTTTCAGGACAAGGAATAAAAAAACCATGGCTAAATCCAAGCGGCTCCTTCTTAAATTTAAGCGATCTTTTCGTAGGCGTTTGCCCCCGATACAATCGGGGGATCGAATTGATTATAGAAATATGAGTTTAATTAGTCGATTTATTAGTGAACAAGGAAAGATATTATCTAGGCGAGTGAATAGATTGACCTTAAAACAACAACGATTAATTACTATTGCTATAAAACAAGCTCGTATTTTATCTTTGTTACCTTTTCTTAATAATGAGAAACAATTTGAAAGAAATGAGTCGACTTCTAGAACTACAGGCCTTAGAATTAAAAATAAATAAGCTTGCTCTTCAATTGAATCAAAAAAAACTTCAATCCGACTTCAAATCCGCATTGACATTTTGTTCAAAAATTTGAAAAATAAAATTGTATTGTTGTGTCGTAAGAAAAAAATTTGGAAATAAATCCTTTTTTATTGAACGTGTTTGTTTATTGTGACGACTTTATCATAATCATATGATATCCTATATTTTTCATACTAATTTCTACTCTACCTTCCCAAATTCACTCATCAGGCAAACATTACACTGGATTCCTCGCAATCTCTTTATCTTCTTTTAAGATTTCGTTGTAAATCATATAAAGACAATTCCTATTTAATATAGCAATCTGTGCAAGTATTTTACGATTAAGAAGCAAGCGCCCCTTGTACAGATTGTGTATTAATCGACTATAACTATAGTATAGTTTATAGGTTCGAATTACTGCATTTATCCGAGTAATCCACAAACGACGAAAATCTCTCTTTTGCCTACCTCTATCTTGATGAGCCGAAACCAAAGCTCTTATTTTCTGTTGAATAATAGTCCGAGAAAGTCTTGAGCGAGCCCCTTGAAAACTTGCTGCAAATAACCGAATTTTGGTTCTACGTCTTCGAGCTATATATCCGCGTTTAATTCTAGTCATTGAATAAATGAAACTTTGATGAATAACTAATTGATTTCTTTTCTTTCAGTTATTTCCTTTACCTTTCCTAATTTATTAATAACAAAACGGATTCTTCCAGTGTATAAAAAAAATTCCAATGTCTTTTGCTACTATAACCTTCCCGACCACGATTTTTTCTAGGCTTTTCACCTCGAAATAAGAAATTGTATTGATACTAGATATCAAAAACATAGTAAATAAAAAAATAGATATAGTGGTTTCCTTCGTTTTTATGGTTGCTTCTTAACGGTGAGGTCCTCTCTATATACCGGAGCCTCCTCCCTCATTTTATTTAATCAATCTTATTGTTAACTTGTACAGTTTACACTTTTTGGCTCTACCCATTCATTATTATCCAGTAATAGGTTTTTCACAAAGAGACCCACCTATATAGTAACGGTATTTTTTTTATGAAGATTAGCTGAGTAGCTGACCTTGTTAGTCCGTTCTTGCAGGAAGAGTTAAGGGTATAATATTTTTTCTTTTTAAATCGTATTTCCCTGCTTAATGAATACCATTTGGTATCAATGGGGAATTCTTTATCATCTTAAATTATAAGTGTAAATGATTGGATTTGTACCAATGTCAACCATAAATTAATTTGATAGCGCAATAGATAATAGATTTTTTTTTCGATATTTTCCTTTTCAGTATAGTGAATGGTTTTCTTACATTCTATCCTATATCACTGTTTCTGATCACTTATACTTGATTAATTTTTTTCTTTTTGCGTTGTAGTCCATGATCTGAACGAGTCACACATACACCCTAGTACATGTTCCTCGTCGCTGAGGACATCCCCCAAGAGCGGGGGATTTCGTGAGATTTTTAATTGGCTGGCGTGTGTTTCTAATAAGTTGTTTAATAGTTGGCATGTTGAATCATATAACAGAATGGGATGGTTTAGATCGACCCTAACCGGATAATTATGAATCCTTTTTTTTAATCTATTGTATTCATCAAATATTCTATTAACTCCAGTAAGAAGGTAAACTATCGCATTATATACTTTCGTAAAATCTCTCTTATTTTTATTAAACCGCTACAAGATCAACAAGTCCATGAGCTTGGGCTTCTGTTGCTGACATAAAAACATCTCTTTCCATGTCTTCGGAAACAACCCATAAGGATTTGCCCGTTCTTTGTACATAAACCTTTGTGAGGGTTTCGCGCAGCGTCAGTAGTTCTTCCGCTTCCAAGATAAAATCACCTGTCGATGCCTGATAAAAAGAACTAGAAGGTTGATGGATCATTACCCTGATGAAATAACATAATAAATTATTTTTCTAGCTTCTAGCTCGAAAGAATAATATTAATATAATAAAACGATATAAAAAAGAGAAAATTGAACAACCGTACAGGCATCTTTTCCACATTGCATACGGCTCCATAATGGAATTAACTTTTATACCTTAAATTGAAGAAATAGAAAATAAATTTAGAGGGGCTATCATATTCACATAGGTAAATGATCCACTAACCACCCTTCTTTTTGGAGTAGTTAAAAAAATACTACGATGGTTCCGTTGCTTTATATATTAATATCCTCCGTTATTTAGCAATCCCATAGTTTCTTTTTTTTTGTATTCTTTCAGAATAATATATATATATATTGTTAAGAGTTTTTTGGTGTGAAAACAAAAAAGTTTGTGACGCTGAAATGTGTCTCCAGCTATATCAGATAAAAAAATAGGAAATGCCCTTTATCTCATACTACTCTTTCGATACACAAGTTAACCATTTTGAAAAAAAAAACGAATATTAATTTAATATCGAATTCGAAGTGCCATGCTATTATTACTTAATATTCCTATTTCATATATCGCGAAGGCATAGTCTTGTCTTCTTTTATTTTTTTTATCTCAGATAAAAAACTCAGTGGCGCCAAGCGTGCGGGAATGCTAGACGTTTGGTAATTTCTCCTCCGACCAGAATAAAAGATCCCATTGACGCGGCTAATCCTATGCATATTGTTTGTACGTCTGGTTGCACAAATTGCATAGTATCATAAATACCTAATCCAGGTATTACCCATCCGCCTGGAGAGTTTATAAACAAATACAGATCTTTGGTATCATCCTCTATACTGAGATATACCATAAGACCAATAAGTTGATTCGAGATCTCGGTATCCACGTCTTGTCCTAAAAAAAGAAATCTTTCTCGATAAAGTCGGTTGAGTGGGCTAAAATTGTATTCCCTCGGAACCGTACATGCATCTTTTAATGCATACGGTTCAATACACATCGCGAAAAAAAAGAATCAATGTGTAGATTCTAGTTTTTTTTAGAAATAAAAATAATAATTCACTAAACTTTTCGTACTAACTTCTTATTGATGGATTCTTTACATCGGAATTCAATCCAAATTACGATGTAATTTTCTTGTTCCTGAATGGTCTTCTTGAATTCTTTTAGGTTTATGCTCTACTCCGAGTAAAGATCTGACCGGTTTTGATTTGTATATATAGGCCAAATATCCAACTACTACTTCTTTTTGCTACGACTTTTTTTTTCAATTAAAATTTATTTCATGTCTTTTTTTATATTAGAAATAGAATAAAATATGATATTAACTAGAAATCATAGATATATTAACAATTGGTTTTTTATAAACGGAGCCTGCTGGATATTTCCTTTTATTGTTCGAACCAAAGCAACCATAAATTAGTCTAATTGCTAATATTAATCTGTATAGCCCCTAAAATATATATATATATATATATTTTTCTACTTTGCATTTCACGCTCCAAATTTTTGATGATTCAATCAATCTTTTTTGGGCGAAAGAGAGGATATCTCAATCGGGTAAGAGAACGGGGAAATACCATATAACCAAATAGATCTGACAAGTCGCACTATACGTCAACCCACGATGCATCTTCTTCTCCAGGATTTCGAAAAGGTACTTTTGGAACACCAATAGGCATTAAACGAAAGAAAAATGAAGTACTATATTTCACTTTGATGTGAAAGCGTAAAAATGGGTTTATTGTCTTAATAATATTTTATCCTGCCTGGGATTAAAAAAAATAATAAGGTCATAAAGTAAGACAGAATGAATAAAATCAATTTGTTACAAACAAATAGGCATTTTCTTTGGGATGATGAACAAATCTAGATGCAGTTAATCATATAAAATACTATCAACGTCCTACCATTGCGTATTGGTACTTATCGGGTGTAGAATAAATCTGCTTCTTTTTCTTCCTACGAACAAAATTGTTCTATTTTTATTAAAAGAATAGAACAAATTTGAATCCTTTCCCCGAGATAATCCACTAAAAACTTAAAGTAAGGTCCATAGTATAGTTTTTTTACAGTGCAATAAAGTTACATAGCGGCTATTTAAAATTGAAAAAAGGGGGTATTTTTATGGGTTTGCCTTGGTATCGTGTTCATACGGTTGTATTGAATGATCCCGGTCGTTTAATTTCTGTCCATATAATGCATACTGCTCTGGTTGCTGGTTGGGCCGGTTCCATGGCTCTATACGAATTAGCGGTTTTTGATCCTTCTGACCCTGTTCTTGATCCAATGTGGAGACAGGGTATGTTCGTTATACCCTTTATGACTCGTTTAGGAATAACCAATTCCTGGGGTGGTTGGAGTATCACAGGGGGGACTCTAACAAATCCGGGTATTTGGAGTTACGAAGGTGTGGCTGGTGCACATATTGTGTTTTCTGGCTTGTGCTTTTTAGCAGCTATTTGGCATTGGGTGTATTGGGATCTAGAAATATTTTGTGATGAACGTACAGGGAAACCCTCTTTGGATTTGCCCAAGATCTTTGGAATTCATTTATTTCTCTCAGGGGTGGCTTGCTTTGGTTTTGGCGCATTTCATGTAACAGCATTGTATGGTCCCGGAATATGGGTATCTGATCCTTATGGACTAACGGGGAGGGTACAAGCTGTAAATCCAGCGTGGGGTGTGGGAGGTTTTGATCCTTTTGTTCCGGGAGGAATAGCCTCTCATCATATTGCAGCAGGAACTTTGGGCATATTGGCGGGTCTATTCCATCTTAGTGTCCGTCCGCCCCAACGTCTATACAAAGGATTACGTATGGGAAATATTGAAACCGTCCTTTCCAGTAGTATCGCTGCTGTCTTTTTTGCAGCTTTTGTAGTTGCTGGAACTATGTGGTATGGCTCAGCAACTACCCCGATTGAATTATTTGGTCCCACTCGTTATCAATGGGATCAAGGATATTTTCAACAAGAAATATATCGAAGAGTTAGTGCAGGGTTAGCTGAAAAGCAAAGTTTATCTGAAGCTTGGTCTAAAATTCCCGAAAAGTTGGTTTTTTATGATTACATCGGCAATAATCCGGCAAAAGGGGGATTATTCAGAGCGGGTTCAATGGATAACGGGGATGGAATAGCTGTTGGTTGGTTAGGACACCCTATCTTTAGGGATAAAGAAGGTCGTGAACTTTTTGTACGTCGTATGCCTACTTTTTTTGAAACATTTCCGGTTGTTTTGGTAGATGGAGACGGAATTGTTAGAGCCGATGTTCCTTTTAGAAGGGCAGAATCGAAATATAGTGTCGAACAAGTAGGTGTAACTGTTGAGTTCTATGGCGGTGAACTCAATGGAGTCAGTTATGGTGATCCTGCTACTGTGAAAAAATATGCTAGACGCGCGCAATTGGGTGAAATTTTTGAATTAGATCGTGCTACTTTGAAATCCGACGGTGTTTTTCGTAGCAGTCCGAGGGGTTGGTTTACTTTTGGACATGCTTCATTTGCTCTGCTCTTCTTCTTCGGACACATTTGGCATGGCGCTAGAACCTTGTTCAGGGATGTTTTTGCTGGTATTGACCCAGATTTGGATGCTCAAGTGGAATTTGGAGCATTCCAAAAACTTGGAGATCCAACTACAAGAAGACAAGTAGTCTGATACAATATATATATATATATATATATATATATTTTTTTTGTATTTAGTTTTTTGATTTTGATATAGGATCCCGAAAAAATCTTGATTTGAATCGCTGTCTTTTCTTTGACTCTTGTCTTGCTCTTTCTTTATCCGGAAGACGATCTCAAATAAACAGGTATGGAAGCTATAATTGTAAATTACGCTCGAATCTATGGAAGCTTTGGTTTATACATTCCTCTTAGTCTCAACTCTAGGAATAATTTTTTTCGCTATCTTTTTTCGAGAACCGCCTAAAGTTCCAACTAAAAAGACGAAATGATTTTTCTGTATCTCAATTGAAAGTAATGAGCCTTCCAAAATTGGGAGGCTCATTACTTTAACTAGTCTCCGTGTTCCTCGAATGGATCTCTTAGTTGTTGGGAGGGTTGCCCAAAAGCAGTATATAAGGCGTACCCAGTAAAACTTACAAGTAAACCAGATAGAAAGATGGCAACTAATGTTGCTGTTTCCATTATTATATAGTTTCAAGACCACAATGAATCTATGCGAAGATCATTTATTTACAACGGAATGGTATACAAAGTCAACAAATCTCAATGAATACAAAATAGGATTTATGGCTACACAAACCGTTGAGGGTAGTTCTAGATCTGGTTCAAGACGAACTAGTGTAGGGGGTTTATTGAAACCGTTGAATTCAGAATATGGTAAAGTAGCTCCTGGGTGGGGAACTACTCCGTTGATGGGTATTGCAATGGCTTTATTTGCGATATTCCTATCTATTATTTTGGAGATTTATAATTCTTCTATTTTACTGGACGGAATTTCAATGAATTAGATTCTATTAAATTAACTAGCTTTTCAAGATAAAGCAGACCCCTTTTTTTTATCCCATTCTATATTTGGCAGTTCGACCGTGAAATTTTTTTGTTTCTGTATTTCCGGAATATGAGTGTGTGACTTGTTAGAATGGATCCTATAGATAGTACAGAGGTAGGTCTGTGATCTTGATAGAGATGGTTTTATTTCGTCAGATATTCTCATTCTATGCTCGTATCTGAAGCACGGAATATATATATATATATATAATATTACAAAGTATTTAGAACTATGATTCATACTTAATATTCAGACTTCGTGGCCGGCTTTACACATTTTTTTTTTTCAAACTCTCGTTTATGCTTATTTTGATCAAAGTCCAAAGGTCTCTTTGGATTTTTAGTCATTATCTCTATTCATTGAATAAATGATGATCCAACGCAACGGTTCTTACTCACAGAATTTGCGGGCTTAGTTTGACAGGGTTTTATTGACTCATCGTGGTTCTAATATGAACCTGAGGTTGTAATTCATTCATAGGTCTTAACAAGAGAATTCCTATCAATAATAAAGAAACCTGTCGTAACGTCTCATTACACACAAAAAAAATCACAAAAATAAAAATAGGAAATTATAGAAGATTCAAGAGGCCTCAACATATAGATGGATGAAGGAGCCGACTTGATATTTTGGCATTATAACCACAATAAAAAACTTTCGGGTTTTTATTCTTTTGTATCGTCAGAAAAGAGTGAATCGTACAATTAGGCAGTTTCAAACACATATCCGATAGAATCTTGTATTT